AGAAAAATTCCTGCTGCTACCATGGTAGCAGCATGGATAAGAGCCGAAATAGGGGTAGGCCCTTCCATGGCATCAGGTAACCAGACATGAAGGGGAAATTGGGCAGATTTAGCAACTGCGCCGGAAAATAATAGGAAGGCACATAAAGTAACAAATAAAGGATTAACTTCATTATTATAAACCAAGTTTTTGAATATTTCAAACAAATCCCGAAATTCAAAACTACCTGTTATCCAATAAAAACCTAAAATTCCTAATAATAACCCCAAATCCCCAACACGATTAGTTACAAACGCTTTTTGACAAGCATTCGCCGCACTGGGTCGGGTGAACCAAAAACCTATTAATAGATAAGAACACATTCCAACTAATTCCCAAAAAATATAAATTTGTATTAAATTAGAACTAGTAACTAATCCCAACATTGAAGTATTGAAAAAACTCATATAAGCAAAAAATCTCACATATCCCCCATCATGAGACATATAATTGTCACTATAAATAAGAACCATAATGCCAACACTTGTGATTAATATTAACATAATAGAAGTAAGTGGATCAACCAAGTAGCCAAACTCTAAAGAAAAACCATTATTGATGGTCCAAGACCATACAGATTGATAGGTAGAATTGTTATTTAGTTGCTGAATAAAGAAATGGGCTGAAAAAAGCATAACTATACTTAATAATAAAACACTCGGAAAAGCCCACATACGGCGAAGATTTTTGGTTGCCGTTGGAAAAAGTATAAGTCCTGCTCCTATTAACATAGGAACTGGAAGTGGAATGAACGGTATGATCCATGAATATTGATATGTATATTCCATAAAAAAAAAAAAAATTATCTTAATTAATTGTTTCTGATTCACTGGTTCTTATTTTTTTCTTTTGAAAGCGATCGATTAATAATAATAAAATAATAATAAAAATTAAGAAAATAAAACTTAATATATAATTTTCTAATTTTTCAGCCTTAATTATTCGGAATCTTTCCAAACTACTTCAACTATTTCAAACAAAGATGAAGAGTTAGGGTTAGTCAAATGATATGAACAAGTTACGAGTGAAAAAGAAATACGTACTTTGTTTATTATTAATATTGAATTGAATTGTTAATATGAAATTTAAATTTTTAAGTAAAATTTTATGAAGATAAAAACGAAAAATGGAATTTTCGGTCTAATTATTACGTATTAAAATAGTTTTTTTATATCTATAGAGCAAGGATAAATAATGACAGCAAAAACAGTATTTTATACGAATCATAGGAACCATAACTTGACCCATAAAACCTATTTCCCATAAAATAAAACAAAAAGTATTTATTGCAGTTTGTTTGGGTTATTTTATTCCCAATCATTAACAAATTCATTTTAGAACTAATTGATTGTCTTCCATTACAATTACAATAAAAGCTATTTGTAGGAAATGCTATCCCACACTTTTTTTATGTAAAATAAAAACGGAGGGGCCAATAAAACGGCTTTTAGAAAATATTTTTTATATTTTAATTGATTAACTACTAGGCTCATTCGAGTTTGAAAATTAAGTGTACTTTTTCTTCGAACTTGACCAATTTAATTAATATAATAGAAAAAGAAAAGTTATTAAAGTTTTGTTAGGAGAGGTATTGGGTTTTTAAACTATTTTATTACATGTAAGAATGTAACATGACAAAAAAAGAAAGCAAACACGCAACCCCTTTGTTTGTATTTTTTTGATTTTATCAACTTCAATTTATTCTATTTGGCATAGTAGATCTTATTGTTCTTATCTTATTGTTCTTAGTAATATTTTAGAAGATTTTTCCATAGACCTTGGGAGTGTAATTTAGAGAATAACTAGATAGAGATTATAGTAAAGAACAATTTATTTTGAACAATAGATGTCTTTCACATCCAACCGCCGAACCTATTATCATTTTTTAATGGCAGTTCCAAAAAAGCGTACCTCTAGTTCAAAAAAACGTATTCGTAAAAATAGTTGGAAAAGGAAGGGGTATTGGGCAGCATTGAAAGCTTTTTCATTAGCTAAATCTCTTTCTACCGGTAGCTCAAAAAGTTTTTTTTATGTGACAAATAAATAAAAAACCAATAGACTAAATAATACAGATTGGTCTAATTCGAAAAAGAGTCTTATTTTTGTTATAATTTATTTATAAGTTTTTTTCTATAACTTTAAAAGTTATCAAAATACTATAAATAATAGTAAAATAATCTAAATTACTTAATAAAAAAAAATGGATTTCCCTTCTCTAATGTTTTAACCTGATCAATAAAAATATTAAATTCATTTTGTAAATTCAGTAGAAATAAGAATTCGGTTGTCTACTGAATTTACAAAATGAATGGTATTCTTTTGTTTGAAAAAAGAATAAATGCAAGCACAAGGTTTCACCTTTGTTTTTGGTATGCTTTATCATTTTCAAGATGGGAATTCTCACCTTCCCCATCGACTTGACTCGATAATTCTCATTTTTTTTTAGTTCTATCCATGGATTGAAGTCAAAATTATCTAGTTACAAACGTTCCGTTTTATTTTCAGAAGACCGTAAAGTAATAAACTTCGAAATGAAAAATCCCGTTCCGTTGTTAATTAAATTAAAAAAACGTATACCCTAAAATGAAAATATTAAATAAATAATAAACAAAACGATTTGAAACAAACTTTTAGTTATCAATTTGAATGTTTCCTAAAAAAATATTGAATTAACCGCCTCAATCTCGACGATTGAATAAAAATAGGTTATTATGATTTCGAATAAGCCGCTATGGTGAAATCGGTAGACACGCTGCTCTTAGGAAGCAGTGCTAGAGCATCTCGGTTCGAGTCCGAGTGGCGGCATGGCTTTTTCTAAAAGAGTAAGCCCTATAATGAATTCAATTCCCGATTTCAATTACTATAATTGAGGCCCCCCGTTTTTAATAATTTTTATGATATTTTCAACTTTAGAGCGTATATTAACTCATATATCCTTTTCAATCATTTCAATTGTAATTACAATTCATTTGATAACTTTATTAGTCGATGAAATCGTAGGACTATATGATTCATCAGAAAAGGGGATGATAGCTACTTTTTTCTGCATAACAGGATTGTTAGTTACTCGTTGGATTTATTTTGGGCATTTACCATTAAGCGATTTATATGAATCATTAATTTTTCTTTCGTGGGGTTTTTCCATTATTCATATGATTCCGTATTTTAAAAAACAAAAAAAACATTTAAGCGCAATAACCGCGCCAAGTGCTATTTTTACTCAGGGTTTCGCTACTTCGGGTCTTTTAACTGAAATGCATCAATCCGCAATATTAGTACCTGCTCTCCAATCCCATTGGTTAATGATGCACGTAAGTATGATGGTATTGGGCTATGCAGCTCTTTTGTGTGGATCATTATTATCACTAGCTCTTCTAGTCATTACATTTCGAAAATTCATAAGGATTTTTAGTAAAAGCAATAATTTATTAACTGAGTTATTTTCCTTTGGTGAGATTCAATACGTGAATGAAAGAAACAATGTCTTACAAAACACTTCTTTGATTTCTTCTCAGAATTATTACAGGTATCAATTAATTCAACAATTGGATCGATGGAGTTATCGTATTATTAGTTTGGGGTTTATCCTTTTAACCATAGGTATTCTTTCGGGAGCAGTATGGGCTAATGAAGCATGGGGATCCTATTGGAATTGGGATCCAAAAGAGACTTGGGCATTTATTACTTGGACCGTATTTGCGATTTATTTACATATTCGAACAAATAAAAATTTTGAAAGTATAAATTCTGCAATTGTGGCCTCAATGGGCTTTTTTATAATTTGGATATGCTATTTTGGAGTTAATCTATTAGGAATAGGGTTGCATAGTTATGGTTCATTTACATTACTATCTAATTGAATTGAATAAAGTACTTGACAACTAGAAGCATAGGACAGCATACGTATATATATGAAAACCATCAAGAACCATTTGAATCATTCCATTTCCATTACTTGATTCAAATGGTTCTCAAAATGTCAAAAATCTCTGGTTATATGTTTATAATAGAATTCCAATTTTTTATTTAACTTAAGAGCAGAAAAATACTTTTTTTATTGTACTTTTATTGTACAATGAACAATTTTTAAAATAATCATATTTTATATTTTGGTTTATTCACAAAAACTATCTAGAAAAAAAATTCGATATAATAGCTTCGACCTTGTCAACTGATAATGCGAAAACGAAATCGGGATAAATACCAATACCTATTACAGGTAAAAGGATAGAAATCGAAACAAATAACTCTCGCGGTCCAGAATCAAAAAAATAAGAGTTTGGGGCATTAAAAAGCTTGTATCCATAGAACATTTGGCGTAACATAGATAATGAATAAATAGGAGTTAATATCATTCCAATTGCCATTACAAAAGTAATTAATACTTTTGTCATTAAAAGATATTTTTGGCTAGTAAGTATTCCAAAAAAAACTATCAATTCGGCAACAAAACCGCTCATGCCCGGTAATGCAAGCGAAGCCATTGATAAGATACTGAAAGTCGTGAATATTTTTGGAATTGCGATAGCCATTCCGCCCATTTCGTCGAGATAAACAAGTCGTATTCTATCATAACTCGTTCCGGCCAAGAAAAAAAGCGCAGCGCCAATAAATCCGTGAGAAATTATTTGTAAAACGGCCCCATTGAGCCCTGTATCGCTTATAGAACCAATTCCTATAATTATGAAACCCATATGAGATACAGAGGAATAGGCTATTCTTTTTTTTAAATTACGCTGACCGGGAGATGTTGAAGCTGCATAGATTATTTGAATTGTGCCTACTATCATCAACCAGGGAGAAAATATAGAATGGGCATGGGGTAATAATTCCATATTGATCCGAACCAATCCATACGCTCCCATTTTTAATAAGATTCCGGCTAAAAGCATACAAGTACTATAATGTGCCTCTCCGTGGGTGTCTGGTAACCATGTGTGTAAGGGTATGATCGGTGATTTGACAGCAAAAGCAATAAGAAATCCAATATAGAATATTATTTCTAGTGCTACAGGATACGATTGATTAGCTGACGTTTCAAAATTTAATGTCGGTTCATTGGAACCATATAAACCAATACCTAGAACTCCCATTAATAAAAAAACGGAACCTCCGGCAGTGTACAAAATAAATTTTGTAGCTGAATACAAACGTTTCTTTCCCCCCCACATGGATAGAAGTAGATAAACGGGAATTAATTCTAACTCCCACATGATGAAAAAAAGTAAAAGGTCTTGAGAAGAGAATGGTCCTATTTGACCGCTATACATTGCTAACATTAGGAAATGAAATAGTCGGGAATCTCGAGTAACGGGCCAAGCCGCTAAAGTAGCTAAAGTTGTGATAAATCCTGTCAGTAAAATGGGTCCTATAGAAATTCCATCTATTCCCAACCTCCAGTAAAAATCAAAAAAATTGATCCATTTATAATTCTCCGTTAGTTGCATTAACGGATCATCCAATTGGAAACGATAACCGAATGCATAGGTTGTTAGAAGGAGTTCCAATATACATATACATATAGTATACCACCTTATTACCTTATTTCCTCTATGAGGAAGAAAGAAAATTAAGGAACCCGCGGATATTGGCAAAACTACAATTAGCGTTAACCAAGGAAAATTATTCATGGTAAAAACAAAATAAACTTGGACCAGAAAAACCCGTGCTCGAAATAAATATATTTTGAGCGCGGGTTTTTGTCGGTAAGAGTAAAAAAATCAAATGTATTCGAGTAGGGTTTTCTGGAACGTATTAATAAGCTAGACCCATACTTCGAGTTGTTTCATGCCATAAATAAACGCGAACACTCAAGAAATCCGTTGGGCAGGCGGATTCACATCTCTTACAACCAACACAGTCCTCCGTTCTTGGCGCGGAAGCGATTTGCTTAGCTTTACATCCGTCCCAAGGTATCATTTCTAATACATCGGTTGGGCAGGCTCGCACACATTGAGTACACCCTATACACGTATCATAAATCTTTACTGAATGTGACATTGAATCTATAAATTTTTGAACGTCAGAAATTTTCGATCTAGTAAACTTGTAAATGACTCATATATTTAGACATCCAGATGAATCAATAATTTATCAGAAATTTTGAAACAATCTACTTCTGGATCGACTCATGCGATAGAGCCAAGATACTTTGATTTATTACATTTTCGAAAACATGGATTAGATTTAATGTATGGTCATTTAATTTGAATTTATGAATATTAAAATTTCAATGATTAATATTAATACAATACTACTTATTCAACAAATTCGATTGATTGATACGAGTTGATTTTCTGTTACGATAAATTGACGAAACAATAGCCGGTCCAATAGCTGCTTCAGCGGCGGCAATAGCTATAACAAAAATTGAGAAAACATTTCCTTTTAATTGCCGACTATCAAAAAAATCAGAAAATGTTACGAAATTCATATTAACCGCATTCAGTATAAGTTCAAGACACATAAGGGCTCTAACCATATTTCGGCTCGTGATCAATCCATAGATACCGATAGAAAATAAGTAGGCACTCAAAACAAGTACATGCTCGAGCATCATTGACTAACTCCTTATCAATTTTGATTCATTTCAATATGAACTGAACAACAATTCAACAGATTCAATTGACTAGAATATAAAGTCCGGAACAAAGGAATATATTGTATTGGTAATAGATTAAATAAAAGAATTTTTATTTTAAGTTTTAGACATAACCAATACCTATTTTAAAATTGAAGATAAAAAAATGTAATAACACAGAACAGAATTGAATTTGGATTACTGTTGCTAATTCTAGAGATTTTTTACTGGCGCGCTACGGCAATTGCGCCTATCAAAGCGACTAAAAGAATTATCGAAATGAATTCAAATGGAAGAAAAAAATCCGTTGATAAATGAATTCCAATTTGTTGACTATTACTTATCAAATCTTGCTCTATAATCTGGTTTGATCTTGTAGTCCAAATAATCCCGTACCATGACGTATCTGTAATAGTAACCATTAGTAAAACAAAAATACTTGTACAAACAGGCAAAGTAAACCTGTCCCCAACAGTCCAAAGATTAAAATCTTTGTAATATTCTGAACCATTCATGAACATCACAGCAAATACAATTAAAACATTTATAGCTCCTACGTAAATAAGAAGTTGTGCAGCAGCTACAAAATAGGAGTTTAATAGAATATAGAATAAGGATATACAAACAAGAACCAGTCCCAATGAAAAGGCGGAATAAATGGGGTTGGTAAATAATACCACACCTATACCTCCTAGTATAAGACCCGATCCCAGAAAGACTAAAAGAAAATCATGTATTGGTCCAGGCAAATCCATTATATGTAAAATAAGAGATAAATAAATCGAAATGTTTTTCATGACCTTATTGAGACCTGACCAGAATTTTTTTTTCTAATTTTTGAGAAACTCCTAATTAAATCCTAAGGGATGTGACTAAATGTAGGTACAATTATTGGGCTAATTTTATTCTTTATCTGAAGGAGTAGTTCTAATCCGAAACTTTATATTTCGAAATATATAATATACAGATATATTAATTAATATTAATAGATTTAAAATCCAAATTAAGACTTGGTTCTTACCAACCAATCAATACTTGGAATTTGTAGTTATTGACCAAACAAAACGAAAGAACCTCAAATTTCTTTAAATTAGATCAAAACCGAACCTTAGTATTTTTAAAGTAATTGGAAATTTTTCTTTAATCAAGAGATTTACTTTTTTTTATTTGAGGCGAATTAAAAATTGTTCTAATTGTATAATCGTCAATTACTGACATTGGTAAACGACCCAAAGCAATTTGATTATAATTTAATTCGTGACGATCATAAGTAGAAAGTTCATATTCTTCAGTCATTGATAAACAATTTGTTGGACAATACTCAACACAATTTCCACAAAATATACAGATTCCGAAATCAATACTGTAATTAAGTAATCGTTTCTTGCGAATATCCGTTTCCAATTTCCAATCAACAACGGGTAGATCTATAGGACATACACGAACACATACTTCGCAAGCAATACATTTATCAAATTCAAAATGAATTCGACCACGGAAACGCTCCGTGGTGATTAATTTTTCATAAGGATATTGAATAGTTACGGGTAAACGATTTGCGTGGGATAAAGTAATCATGAAACTTTGACCAATGTATCTTGCAGCCCGTACTGTTTGTTGCCCATAATTCATGAACCCAGTTACCATAGAAAACATATTGTGAATATATATATATATGAATAATTTTATGTTTGTTTATTTCTCTTGGTTGAGACAAGTTGTGAATATAGAATATTCCTTTACAGCGAAAAGAGTTGGAAAGAAGTTGTTAATAATAGATTACCGAGCGAGATAGGTAAAAGAAATTTCCATCCAAGATTTAATAGTTGGTCCATTCTTAGCCTCGGCAAAGTCCATCTTGTTGTGATAGGAATGAACAAGAACAAATAAGTTTTAGCTAATGTAATAAAGATACCAATTGTCGCTCCAAAGACCCCGCCCATTTTATTTATTTCAAAAAACTCAGAAACATATATGTCCGGAATAGAGATATTCCAACCTCCCAAGTAAAGAACTGTTACAAATAATGAAGAAACTAATAGGTTTAGATAGGAAGCAACATAAAATAAACCGAATTTGATACCCGAGTATTCGGTTTGATAACCTGCTACTAATTCTTCTTCTGCTTCTGGTAAATCAAAAGGTAATCTCTCACATTCTGCTAGGGAAGAGATGAGAAAAATGATAAACCCTATAGGCTGACGCCACAAATTCCACCCCCCCAAACCGTATTTTGATTGCGCCTCAACTATATCAATTGTACTTGAACTGTTAGATAATCATAGTCGGTGATACCATCACCGTTACCATCGCTATTACAGAACCGTACATGAGATTTTCACCTCATACGGCTCCTTGAAGGCCATAAATAAATCTAAGGACCGGGTAAGTTTTATTTTTTTTTATCTTGATATGTTTGTAGAATGAATAAGGTCAAACTTTATTGGACGGTCCAAAATTAGACCAATTGAATTCTGTCTGTTATAATTATTAGTTTTTTATTTAATTATTTATATTTAATTAATTCTTATTTTAATAATTAAATAAAAAAAACACAAAGTACTTCTGAATTGATCTCACCCCTTCTTTAAAATAATTAAAATTATTCTTTGTTGAGTAATAACTTAATTCTTCAATAAAATACTTCTTGTAGAAATATCAATAAACCGTCTTTTTCACTTTCACTAAAAAAAAAATTCCATATTAATTCATGAATTATGATACAAATTCTATATATATGAATATGTATATGGAAAAAGATAAAAAAGATTTTTTTATTGGAATTGGGTTTCTTTCTCTTTTTTTTTTTTTTTCGTTCCTATTCTTCTTTCTATTTCTGAGAAAAAGAGGGCTTACAAAATAAAGTAAAGGTTTTTTTCGTTCCCAATAGTTATGTATTTCATCGGTGGATAGGAGCATACTCTGGATTGGAATCGTGCCTTGGGGAGTACTGCCTAATAATTTCTACCAACTTTAAGCCCCAATTAGTATTCTTTGTTTGTATATTATGTCAAAATGTTCTTTTGGATTATTTTCATAATATCCATTTCCATTACAAATCCGTTTCATATCTTGGTGTTTCTAACCATCCACTCGTTTTTGTTCAACCCCCCGTTATGATAATACGTGTATGGTAATATATACAAATAATAGTTAAAACTCAATACGGTGGATCTTTTGAGCCCGCTTCAAGTCAGGATGACTAATCAACCAATCTTGGGGTAAACGGTTTCTTATGTTTATTTCCGCTTAACTCTTTAACTCTTATACATGGAAAATGAGACTCAATATTTTTACTGCGAATTTATATATTCTAAATTATCTTATTTATACTTATTTATATATTATATATAAGCTGTTTTCTTTCACTCATATAACTATTTGATTTAATTCTTCAATCCGAAATCCAAATAATTAATAAAAAAAAAAAGGAAGATATCTACTCTACTCAATTCATTCCACCACTTTCCTAGAAAGAAAGAATAAAGAAAAGTTTATGTCTATATATCAACGAATCACACGTAGAGATATGGATAACACACATAAAGTTAATGGTATTTCATAACTAATCGATTGAGCAGCAGCTCGTAGACCACCTAAAAAGGAATATTTATTATTTGACCCGTATCCTGACATAAGAAGTCCAATGGGAGCAATACTTGAAATGGCAATCCATAAAAAAACACCAATATTGAGATCCGCTAAAACAAGGCGATAACCAAACGGAACTACTAAATAGCTTACTAAAATGGATATAACTGCTATGGATGGACCGATACTGAATAAACGAGTATCCCCTCTAGATGGAAAAAGATTTTCTTTGAAAAGAAGTTTTGTCCCATCTGCTAGAGCTTGAAGAACTCCCAAAGGGCCGGCGTATTCAGGTCCAATACGTTGTTGTATTCCCGCGGATATTTCTCTTTCTAACCATACAATTACCAGTACGCCTATTGTGATTCCCAATACAAGAGTCAAAATAGGAATAAATAACCATATAATTCCATAGATCTCTTTTAAAAATTCCAATCTATAAAAAGAATCGATATCTTGTACTTCTGGTGTATCAATTATCATTTCAACGATCAACTTCTCCCATAATGATATCTATACTACCTAGTATTGTCATAATATCAGCCAATTTCATTCTTTTAACTAACTGAGGAAGAATTTGCAAATTGATAAAACCCGGCGGTCGAATTTTCCATCTCCAAGGAAAACCACTCCGATCCCCTATCATAAAAATCCCCAATTCTCCTTTTGGGGCTTCGACTCTCACATAAAGTTCTTGTTTCGGCAATTCAAATGTAGGAGAAGGTTTTTTACTAATAAAACGATATTCAAAATCATTCCATTCTGGATTCCCTTCTCTATCAAAGTATCGGATTTCTAAATTCTCATACGGTCCCCCCGGAATTCCTTCGAGAGCCTGTTGAATAATTTTTATGGATTCTATCATTTCACCAATTCGGACTAGATAACGAGCCAATGAATCTCCTTCTTTTTGCCACTGTACTTCCCAATCAAATTCGTCGTAACACTCATACTGATCAACTTTACGAAGATCCCATTGTATTCCGGACGCTCGCAGCATTGGTCCCGATAAACCCCAATTTATTACTTCCTCTCGACCAATAATGCCTACCCCCTCGACTCGTTCTAAAAAAATGGGATTGCGTGTAATAAGTTGTTGATATTCAGCAACCCTTGTTAAAAAAAAATTGCAGAAATCCAAACATTTATCTATCCAGCCATGAGGTAGATCAGCCGCTACTCCCCCGATCCGAAAATAATTATGCATCATTCTCATACCGGTGGCAGCTTCGAATAGATCATATACTAATTCTCTTTCTCTGAAAATATAAAAAAAAGGAGTCTGTGCACCAATATCCGCCATAAAAGGACCGAGCCATAACAGATGAGAAGCTATACGACTCAACTCCAACATAATTATTCTGATATAACTGGCTCTTTTAGGTACTTGAATATTTCCCAGCTGTTCCGGTCCATTTACCGTTATTGCTTCTGTGAACATAGTAGCTAAATAATCCCAACGTGTTACATAAGGCAAATATTGTATAATTGTTCGGTTTTCCGCAATTTTTTCCATCCCTCGGTGTAAATAACCCAATATTGGTTCACAGTCAATAACATCTTCACCATCTAGAGTAATGATAAGTCGAAGAACACCATGCATTGATGGATGGTGGGGACCCATATTGACTACCATGAGGTCTTTTCTTGTAGCTGGTATATTCATAGGTTTTTCCTTAATTCATTCTTTCATGAATTTCTGAAAATGAAAAAAAGTTCATTAAAATTCAAGATCTAATAAATCAAATAATTCAAAATGCCTCTTCAAATTAACGAGTTTTTAATTCCCGAATATCCAACCGATTAATTAATTCTTTATAACCCATTTTATTTTTCTTTGACAAATAAGATAGCAGTCGTTGGCGTTTTCCCAGAATTTTACGTAGACCTCTCTGAGATAAATAGTCTTTTTTGTGTAATTGTAAATGTGAAGTAAGTTTTCGTATCCTATTGGTGAAACTAAATATTTGAAATTCAACAGATCCCCTGTTTTCTTCTTTTTCTTCTTGTGAAATAACTGAGATGAATGAATTTTTTACCATAAAATGAAAACCCCTATTTTTTTTAAGATATTTTTGTTGATAGATATATTTATTGATCAGTAATAATAATGTCACTCGTTTTAGTTTGGTATAGACAATAATTTTAAATTTCTTTATAAATTTTGGATTTTTTAAAATCAAATTGAATCAATCCTATTTTCAGTTTAAAATTAGATTTGAAAAGGTATACAAAAGGGTGGTTGTTTTCTGCACTCCCCAAAGACAAAAACTTAGTCTTACAATCATAAGATTCATTTCTAGATCGAATTGATAGGGCATTGAATTATATGTATCAGAATGGAATGTAAGACAATGGAGGTGTGCACCTCTTTGTCGTCATAGACCCGCTGTGATATGGGATGGGAAATATAGCAAGGACTAGTAATAAATTTAAATAATAAATTTAAAATCGCGGATACATATGTATCCTTAACATACCGAAACGACTGCCGTTATTGGTATCAAACCAATACCGATTCATACAAGCTAAATCTTCTAATCGATAATTGGGCCAAAGAAATAACTTTAATTTAATAAGTTTTTTTTTTAATCCTTTGCTTTTATCCAAACCCTGGCTGTTTACCTTATTCCCATTCCCCAATGTTGAATTTTTATGCATATCATTTCTATTCCTAGAATTGAAACAAATTAGAATTCTAAATTCTCTCCGAAGTCTGGGTGATAAAAGATTTTCAGGAACAAACAAATCATAATTTTTTTTATCTCTATTTCCAGTCATCTTTTGATATTTGGTAATGATTTTATCATAATCATAATTCTTATCAACATGGTTTTTTTCTCGGTATTTTTGATTAATTTGGTGTTTACTTTGATGAACCAATGAAATACCAACGGTTTGATACATAATAAATTGTCCATCATTTTTTATAGATAGACGAATCGGTTCAATAATAAAAATTCCTCTTTTGATCAATTCTGTAAGAGTTAAATTTTTCTGAATCATCAGAATATCCAGACTCATTTCTCCCCTTTGAATAGAGGATATAGTTATTTCTCTTGGATTTATCAGTCGAAGCAGGAGACAATATACTTTGATGTTATTGATTATTTTTTTATTTAAAATATCATCCCATCGCAATTGAAAATGCAAATACCTTTTTAGCAAGAAAAAAAACTCTGCTTTTGTATTGTTCTTGTATTGCTTTTTATTTTTATGTTTTTTCATGTCTGAGCCCATATAATCTTCTTCAACATCTTTTTCTTGGTTTGAAAGAGCGGATTCAAGGTTTGCTTGGTCCGCGGATTCTTTTTGACCTTTATTTTGTTTTTTTAATTCAAGAGATTTTTTTTCATTGGAGGATATAAAAGGATCTCTTTTTTTATTTACAGCGATGCTTTTGTTTTCAATATCAGTAGCGTTTTCATTTTTATTAGAATCTAAAAGAAGTAATTTTATTGGTATAACCCACGGTTTAGTTTTATACAAATTATAAAGTATCAAAAATTCTGGGAAGAACCAATGTTCAAGATTTGATATGGGACTATTAAATATTTCTTCATTCATTCCCATCCAATCCAAAAACCTTTTTTGATTGGATAGGTTGATTTCTTGATCTTGATGAATCGTGAGGTAAAAAAGATCTTTCTTTTTTATTTTATCAATTATTTGATAATTATTAAGCTTAGCCTTAGTAAATTTTTTATTACTGTCAGTATCGATATTGATCCAGGCTTCGATATCGACTTTCTTTCTAAGACAAAAATAGAGAATTCTCCAATCAAAATATTTTCTATCCATATTTTTCTCCATATCTCTAATATCATCTTGTACTAGATCATTATTGATAGGGATAATAGTAATACCTTCCATCATATTAAATAATTTTCGTTTATGTGTGTTGGAATTCGAAAAAACTTCTTGGTTATTTTTTACGTGAAATGGCGATTCATAAATTGAAGAGTACTTCGTATCTTCAGAATTAATAGATTTATATGCTAACCGATCATATCTATATTGTTTTTTAAAACTCTCCTTTTGATTCAGTAATGAAGCCTTTTCAAAATTATTTTGTTTTTCGTATTTCATTTTTTTAGATGAATTGCATAAATCCTTATTTTGATTCATACAGTATTGATTGAATCTATTTCGCCATTTTTGTGTTACTAGTCTAGACCATCTAATCTGAGATATATCATATTGATAATGATTCCTTAACCAATTTGTCCATTGATTCATTCCAGACTTCTGACGATTCTTATGTTTTAATTGAGAATGAAACAATTCTTGTGTTCCAACAAAAGAATCCTTTATTTCATTTTTAATAAAAAGGGCTGCTCCATTATATTGAAAGACAGATTTTAACTTAGATAAATAGAAATTAATAAATTGGGTTTGTGAGAGTTTGTAAAATACATAGGCTTGTGAAAAGTAGGATAAGTCACAAAAATTATTTGAATTATTATTACTAATATTAGTATTATAAAGTGCCTTTTTTAGAGTCGAAATAAAATTAATTAAACTTTGATTTGTTTTATCAATTTTTTCTTGATTTGTTTCATTATCGGTAATGTATTTATTAATAATTTTTTTTATTGAGTCAAGAAATGGTTGTGTATTGATCCTAGGAATATTAATGATCCACAGAAAGATATCTATGTATATCCTTTCAATGAAAATTTTTAAAAAATAATGGAATTTGCGGATTAATCGAACATTTTTTCTTTTTAATATCTGCCAAATATTTTTTTGTGATTCCAACCTTTTATCATCAGCACTTATTTTGTTAG